GTTCAAAAAAGGAATAAAAATAAAGTAAATTCAAGGAAGAGCTTTATTTTTTTTAAGGGGCCCTCAGGGGGGGGTCCTGGAATGCTTTTCTTCTCCTCTTATTCCATATGGAATACAATTAGTTAAAATAAGACAGTTAAAATAAGAAGGAATAAAGGAATAGTGGAATATTTGACCGTTCACTCCAAAAAGAGGGTCCTATTGAAAAAGAAATAATCCAAAATACAAAACTTTTTTTTTTTTCAAATTCAATTGTTTATTTATCTCTTATTCCAAAATTCCCCTGAAAATCGAATTCCATTTTTTCAATGGGATTACATGATCTAGTTCTTAATATTATTACTTTACTCAATTGACAAATTCCACAACAATAACAATCTCTTGATTCGGAATTAGGGACTCATGTATCATCTGATGAATCTACTTTATTTTACACTTCCGTATCTCACTCTATCTTGTTTTTTAGTATTCTCTAAAATAACTGACTGATGAATTATGAATTTCCCATAACTTAGGTAAGTGCTTTACCAACATATGTAGTGTAGTAAAAAAAATAAAAGGAAATTAATTCTTTCATGCTTACTTTAACTAGTTATTTCGGTTTTCTACTAGCTGCTTTAACTATAACCCCAGCTCTATTTATTGGCTTGAACAAGATACGTCTTATTTGAATTGACTGAATAAGTCAGAAAAAAAAATCTTTCTTTTAGATTCCTGGTATTCTATAACTCTTTTCCACACTAAATTACGAATTTTTTTCTTGGTCATTGAGATTCGTGGATAATTTAGAGTACTATTTAGGGATAGATCGTATCTCTTCTTTTTTTATCACCTCGAACAAATCGAAATGATTGAAGTTTTTCTATTTGGAATCGTCTTAGGCCTAATTCCTATTACTTTAGCGGGATTATTCGTGACTGCATATTTGCAATACAGGCGGGGGGATCAGTTGGATCTTTGATTGAGTAATTTTTATTTTTTTATGGACCTCCTCTCTGGTCTGGAGGAGGTCAAATTCGAGTTTCAATTCAATTTTGTTTTGTTAAATTATTTTACTCTGCTTCGACATAAGATAGATGGAATCACGCTCTGTAGGATTTGAACCTACGACATCGGGTTTTGGAGACCCGCGTTCTACCGAACTGAACTAAGAGCGCTTTCATTCATTCAAAAAGAAAATATTTTTCTATTCCTAACGTATCTCACGTATGTATAGTCTCCACAAATTCAAGTTATACCCACTTTACTTTCAATTGATCTCTTCGCTACTGCCCAAAAAGAATAAAAAAGTAATAGGTAGGGATGACAGGATTTGAACCTGTGACATTTTGTACCCAAAACAAACGCGCTACCAAGCTGCGCTACATCCCTTTTCAAAATTGTTATACAATGCCATTGTACACAATTCCTGTCTTCTTTTCCACATTGTAATTTTATTCTTATTTCTCTATCTATATAGAACCCTCCTGTCATTTCTTCTTTTTGGTCTCATATAATTAAGGAATTATATACATCTAAAATCCAATAAAATTTCGCCTATACAAGAAGGATTACTTTTCCTTGGTAATGTATAGGAAGAAGGGGTCATTTTTTAGGGATAAGAAAATTTCGTCTATATGGTTCATTTTATATATAGCATAACAATCTTGGGCAAAAGTTTCTGATCATATATGTATTCCAACAAGGAAGGAGGATTTTCAATGCGGGATATAAAAACATATCTCTCTGTAGCACCCGTGCTAAGTACTCTATGGTTTGGTGCTTTAGCAGGTTTATTGATAGAAATTAATCGTTTATTTCCAGATGCTTTGTCATTCCCTTTTTTTTAATTGAGGAATAGAATTCTTTGTGACATGACAAAATTGGACCCTTTTTAATCCTTTTATTTAGTATCGGAAGGAAAAAGAAAGAAAAGATGGATTGGCTTGAACCTCAGAGTTATGAAAAATTTGGTAAATTCTATTTTGAAAAAAAAAAAGAAATTCAATTTAAAGTGGTATCCAAGCTAAACAGGCCTCAGAAATCAGAGCATAGAAAAAGGCTGGGCTGGCTAATTAAATGAAAGGGTTTCGAAGCAAAATCTTTGCTAATTCGACAAGGATTGTATTCTTTAATTATTTCTTTATTTTTTATTACTTAATTTAAGAATTCAAAAAATTGATTCTAATGGATTTTATTCTTCTTCTTCGGATTCAAAATAGAAGAATAAAAGAATAAGTAGAAGAATTTAGTTAAGTCAACCCAAACAGAAAAGGAGGTTCGGTTCATGGCCAAGGGGAAAGATGTTAGAATCAGGGTTATTTTGGAATGCAGCAGTTGTGTTCGAAAAGGTGCCAATGAGGAATCGACGGGGGTTTCTAGATATAGTACTCAAAAGAATCGCCACAATACACCCCGACAATTAGAATTAAAAAAATTTTGTCGTTATTGTCGCAAGCATACGACTCATCACGAAATAAAGAAATAGGAACACCCATCGTGTGTTCGATCTTTCCAAAAAACAGAAAGAGCAAGAACTTTATATTTAATATATAAAAAAAACTATAGTATAAAATACAAATCAACTCATCCGATTTCCGGTAGATATTATTTCATATGTATAGAGGGTATTCATATACTATAAGATTAATTAAATAAGATATGGATCAAAGAAAGACTACTTCTTCTGGATCCTAAATTCATAAAATAATAAAATAAATAAATGAATTTTTTTTGTTCAATTTTAAAATTTTAAATAAGGAATAAATCATGTATACATCTAAACAACCTTTTCTTAAATCTAAGCAACCCTTTCGTAAATCCAAACACACTTTTAATAAATCCAAGCAAACCTTTCGTAAATCCAAGCAAACTTTTCGTAAATTCAAACAACCTTTTCGTAAATCTAAACAACCTTTTCGTAGGCGTCCTCGGATTGGCCCGGGAGATCGAATTGATTATAGAAACATGAGTTTAATTAATAGATTTATTAGTGAACAAGGAAAAATATTATCTAGACGAATAAATAGATTAACCTTGAAACAACAACGATTAATTACTCTTGCTATAAAACAGGCTCGTATTTTATCTTTCTTACCGTTTCGTAACTATGAGAACGAAAAACAATTTCAAGCCCAGTCAATTTCAATAATTACGGGTTCTAGACCTAGAAAAAATAGACATATTCCTCAATTAACGGAAAAGTACAATTCCAATCGAAACTTAAGAAACTACAACCAAAATTTAAGAAACAACAATCGGAACTTAAGTTCCGATTGTTGATGTTTTATTCGAAAGGCCCAGACCTATATATATTATAAAGAAAGTAATCCTGCTCGTTGATTCCTACCACTTAATCTTAATTTATTGTATCTTCCCGGAGTTCCCTCTCCGGGAATTCGGTTTTTATTATTCCAGTATATTACTTTATTTATCCCTTTAATTGATGATCTTTATTTTATTGGAAATCGTGTAAAGATTATTTGGATTTGATACAGCTACTTGTGCAAGCATTTTACGATTAAGAATCAATTTCTTCTTGTACAGGTTGTGTATTAATTTACTATAACTATCAAATACTTTATATATCCGCGTTGCTGCGTTTATCCGAGTGATCCACAAACGACGAAAATCCCTCTTTTGCCTACCTCTATCTCGATGAGAGGAAACAAAAGCTCTTTTTACCTGTTGGGTAATCATTCGATTAAGTCTTAAATGAGCCCCCCTAAAGTTTGAGGCAAATGAACGCATTTTTGTTCGTCGTCTCCGGGCTATATATCCTCGCGGAACTCTGGTCATTGAATCAAATTAACCTTAATGAATAACTAATTATTTCTCTTCTTTTAGCCATCCTTTTTTCCATTAATAACAAAACTAATTATTCCGATATATAAAATATTAATTCCAATGGCTTTTGCTATAGTAACCTTCCCAACCACGATTTTTTATTACACTCCGTTCAGTTATTTCTATGCGAAATAACAAATTAATTCTAATGATACTAAAAAAATAGTGGGTTCCATCGTTTCTATGGTTCCCTTTTAAACGGTAAGGCCCTCTCTATACACCGGAGCCCTTTCTTTCATCAAAAGGTATTGTGAACTTGTATAGTTCACATTCTTTGGCTCTACCTATCCATTATAGAGTAAATAGCTCTTTTCACAATAAGAGTTATCCATACAGTGACGGTATTTAATTATGAAAGTTGGCTAAGTAGCTGACCCTGTTAGTCCGTTCTTTTAAGATAAAGGAGCATAAGCCTTTTTATTATTATTTCCTCCGCTTAATGGATAACCATTTGCTACCAATGGGGGAATTGCTTCTTATTTCCAATTTAGATAATTGGATTTGCACCAAAGGAAACCAAAAATTCCATATACCATAGAAATCTAGGATGGAAAAGCTATATCCTATTCATTGGTACTAATCATGGATACTTCCAAATTTTTTTTATTTGTTTGAAGTTATGATCTGAACGAGTCGCACATACACCCTAGCACATGTTCCTCGACGCTGAGGGCATCCTTTAAGCGCGGCCGTTTTTCTAGCATTTCGTATTGGCTGTCTTGCGTTTCTAATAAGTTGTTTAACCGTCGGCATGTTGTATGTGTATAGAAAAAAATGGATTGGTTTAGATCCATCTTAACCTGATGATTGATCATCATGAAGTCTTTCTATTTCTATTTTCTATTAAATCGAAGAAAACCCTAATTTGGGTCTGAAATAACTTTATAAGAAATACGGACACTACCAATCCTTAAACATTTCCGGAAACCACACTGGATCAGTATCGCAGTGCTCGTCAATCATTTCATCCCCTACAATATCGACAAGTCCATAAGCTTTGGCTTCGTCTGCTGACATAAAAACATCCCTTTCCATGTCTTCGGATACAACCCAAAAGGGTTTGCCTGTTCTTAGTGCATAAACCCTTGTAATCATTTCGCGAACTTTGTGTAACTCTTCTACTTCTAGTAAAAATTCTGGTGTCCTTGCCCGATAATAAGCACTAGCGGGTTGGTGAAGCATAATCCTCGCGTGAGGGAATGCTATACGCTTGGTGGGTTCTCCTCCAAGTAGAATGAAGGACGCCATGGACGCGGCTATTCCAAGGCATATTGTATATATATCTGGTGTCACCGTTTGCATCGTATCAAAAATAGCCATTCCTGAGATTAGCCACCCGCCTGGGGAGTTTATAAACAAAAAAATATCACTAAGTCCATCTTCTATACTGAGATATACCATGAGACCTGTAATATGATTCGTGATCTCGCAACGAATCTCTTGACCTAAAAAAAGTGTCCTTTCTCGATACATAACATTGTATAAGTCAACCCAAGTCGCTTCTTCATCTCCGGGAATCCGGTAAGGTACTTTTGGAACACCAATGGGCATATTAGATTAATATTATTAAATTTAAGTAAGAAAACTACACTTTAATATGGAAACGTAAGAATAGAAGAGAAAGAATGAATCCGCAGTTTATTGTCTTCATTTTTATTCTTATTCTATATGAATACTATAGATTCTATTAATATGAATAGTATAGATTATATTAATACGTAGATTGAAAGGTTATACGTATAAAGAAGGTAAGACAGATTGAATAAAGAAAAAGGAATCGGCGATTCAAATGATAAACAAAGAGGGGTAGGGATCTATTCTTCATTTTTCAAAATTGGCCAAGTTACCCATTGCATATTGGCACTTATCGAGTATAGAATAGATCTGCTTCTCTTTCTTCTTATGAACAGAATTGGCTTCTTATTTTTAATGAAATGAAATAAATATTAACGCTTTCTGACACAGAATCCCCTAGAAGGGTTAGGTACATAGGATATGGATAGTCTTTTCCAATGCGATAAAATAAAGCGACATCGTGTCTATTTTTCTTTGCTAAAGGGGTATTTCCATGGGTTTACCTTGGTATCGTGTTCATACTGTCGTATTGAATGATCCGGGTCGATTACTTGCGGTGCATATAATGCACACAGCTCTAGTTTCTGGTTGGGCTGGCTCGATGGCTTTATACGAATTAGCAGTTTTTGATCCCTCTGATCCTGTTCTGGATCCAATGTGGAGACAAGGTATGTTCGTCATTCCCTTCATGACTCGTTTAGGAATAACGGATTCCTGGGGTGGTTGGAGTATTTCAGGAGGAACTGTAACAAATCCGGGTATTTGGAGTTATGAAGGTGTGGCAGGTGCACATATTGTGTTTTCTGGTTTGTGTTTCTTGGCAGCGATCTGGCATTGGGTATATTGGGACCTAGAAATATTCTCTGATGAGCGGACGGGAAAACCCTCTTTAGATTTGCCCAAGATCTTTGGAATTCATTTATTTCTTGCAGGGGTGGCTTGCTTTGGCTTTGGCGCATTTCATGTAACGGGTTTGTATGGTCCTGGGATATGGGTATCCGATCCTTATGGGCTAACTGGAAAAGTACAAGCTGTAAATCCAGCGTGGGGTGCAGAAGGTTTTGATCCTTTTGTTCCGGGGGGAATAGCTTCTCATCATATTGCTGCGGGTACGTTGGGTATATTAGCGGGTTTATTCCATCTTAGTGTCCGTCCGCCTCAACGTCTATACAAAGGATTACGTATGGGCAATATTGAAACTGTACTTTCCAGTAGTATCGCTGCTGTTTTTTTTGCAGCTTTCGTAGTTGCTGGAACTATGTGGTATGGGTCAGCAACGACCCCAATCGAATTATTCGGGCCTACTCGTTATCAGTGGGATCAGGGATACTTTCAGCAAGAAATATATCGAAGAGTTAGCAATGGTTTAGCCGAAAATCTTAGTTTATCAGAAGCTTGGTCTAAAATTCCCGAAAAATTAGCCTTTTATGATTATATTGGTAATAATCCGGCAAAAGGGGGATTATTCAGAGCGGGCTCAATGGACAATGGGGATGGAATAGCTGTTGGCTGGTTAGGACATCCCGTTTTTAGAGATAAAGAAGGACGTGAGCTTTTTGTACGCCGTATGCCTACTTTTTTTGAAACATTTCCAGTTGTTTTGGTAGATGAAGAGGGAATTGTGAGAGCGGACGTTCCTTTTAGAAGAGCAGAATCCAAATATAGTGTTGAACAGGTAGGGGTAACGGTGGAGTTCTATGGTGGCGAACTTAATGGAGTAAGTTATTCTGATCCTGCTACTGTAAAAAAATATGCGAGGCGTTCTCAATTAGGGGAAATTTTTGAATTAGATCGAGCTACTTTGAAATCAGATGGTGTTTTTCGCAGCAGTCCAAGGGGTTGGTTCACTTTTGGTCATGCTACCTTTGCTTTGCTCTTCTTTTTCGGACACATTTGGCATGGCGCTAGAACCTTGTTCCGAGATGTTTTTGCTGGTATTGATCCAGATTTGGATGCTCAAGTGGAATTTGGAACATTCCAAAAAGTGGGAGATCCAACTACAAGGAAACAGGCAGTCTGATACACATTGTTATGGTATCTTTGACCTCTCTTTTTTGATTTGGCTTGGGAAACATCTCCCATCCTTTCTTTAACTCTTTTTCTTTCTTTATATGGGAAATTCTCCCAAATGACAAATGAATAGGTGTGGAAGTTATAATTGTAAATAAACCACGATCGAATCTATGGAAGCATTGGTTTATACGTTCCTTTTAGTTTCTACTTTAGGGATAATTTTTTTCGCTATCTTTTTCCGAGAACCACCTAAGGTTCCACCAACTCCAACTAAAAGAATAAAATAATTTCATTGAAGTAAGAAGTCTACCCATCTGGTAGACTTCTTACTTCAATTAGTCCCCGTGTTCTTCGAATGGATCTCTTAATTGTTGAGAGGGTTGCCCAAACGCGGTATATAAGGCATACCCAGTAAAGCTTACAAGTAAACCAGATATGGAGATGGCGACTAAAGTTGCTGTTTCCATTTTTATAGAATTTCAAGATTACAATGGATCTACGAAAAGATCGTGTATTTACAACTACAACGGAATAGTATACAAAGTCAACACCAATGATGAAATAGAATTTATGGCTACACAAACCGTTGAAGATAGTTCTAAACCTAGGCCAAAACGAACTGGTGCAGGTAGTTTATTGAAACCCTTGAATTCGGAATATGGGAAAGTAGCTCCGGGTTGGGGGACCACTCCTTTTATGGGAGTCGCAATGGCTTTATTCGCTATATTCCTATCTATCATTTTAGAAATTTATAATTCTTCTGTTTTACTGGACGGAATTTTAACCAATTAGGTTTCTACTAATCTAAAAAAAAAAAGGAAGTCATAGTTTTTCCATCCAAAAAAGCTTTTCTAGTTTAAGCTCTATATTTCTAGACATTATGGTAGTTCGACCGCGGAATTTTTTTGTTTCGGTATCTCTGGAATATGAGTGTGTGACTTGTTAGAATTGATCCTATTGATAATACATAGAAAGGGCCTGTTATCTCTATCAAGATGATTCTAATTCGTCAGATATTATTTATTCTAGTATCTGGAACACGAAATAGATAGAGTGGATCAAAAAAAATGGAACTATGATTCATAATCACTATTAAGACCTCGCAACCAGACTGAAAAATTCAAGTAGTTCTTAAATAAAAATAAAAAAGAAATTTTCTTCCTTCCAATTTTGTTTGCCCAAAAGACAACTTTTTTCTCTCGATTTTGCCGAGTCATTGCACCGATTCCATAAATGATTATCAAGTGGTTCTTATTCGAAGAACCCTTGCCTTTTGGTTAGCTTGAGACTCAATCATCGTGGCTCTAGTATGAATCTAAGGTTTTAATTGAACTGATTCATAGGATCGCAACAAGATAATTTCTATATTACGATTACGCACAAAAAAAAACAAATCCAAAATAGGGAAGAGAAAAGTCAAGAGGCCTCGAATGACCGGCATAAGGGAACGGAAGAAAGACAGATGAGCCAACTTGAGATTTTTTGGCATTATCATAACAAAGAATATATTCCGAATTTTTCTTATTTCATATCTTCAAGGCAAATCGACCCAATCCAGTGGCTGATGAAGTTTTGAACTTTTTTTTTTCTAATATTCGTTGAAAATTTGTGTGTTTCTGCTTGAGCCGTACGAGATGAAATTTTCATATACGGCTCTTAGAGGGGGGGCTTGGGTTAGTTACCTATCTCAATAAAGTATATGATTGGTTTGAGGAACGTCTTGAGATTCAGGCAATTGCAGATGATATAACTAGTAAATATGTTCCTCCCCATGTCAACATATTTTATTGTTTAGGGGGAATTACACTTACTTGTTTTCTAGTACAAGTCGCTACCGGTTTTGCTATGACTTTTTACTACCGCCCAACGGTTACAGAGGCTTTTTCTTCGGTTCAATACATAATGACCGAGGCCAACTTTGGTTGGTTAATCCGATCAGTTCATCGATGGTCAGCAAGTATGATGGTTCTAATGATGATCCTGCATGTATTTCGTGTGTATCTCACAGGTGGGTTTAAAAAACCCCGCGAATTAACTTGGGTCACAGGTGTGGTTTTAGCTGTTTTGACTGCATCATTTGGTGTAACTGGTTATTCGTTGCCTTGGGATCAAATTGGTTATTGGGCAGTCAAAATTGTGACAGGTGTACCTGATGCCATTCCGGTAATAGGATCGCCTTTAGTGGAGTTATTACGTGGAAGTGCTAGTGTGGGTCAATCCACTTTGACTCGTTTTTATAGTTTACATACCTTTGTACTGCCTCTGCTTACTGCCGTATTTATGTTAATGCACTTTCCAATGATACGTAAGCAAGGTATTTCGGGTCCTTTATAGGGAAGGCATATCTATAGAGAATTAGAATTCTCATATATCATATCGGGTAGGTTATCGTATTTCATTGCTACAAACATGTGTTATTTTACAATAACCCATGTCATTTGGATACTTCTCTTCAACTCCGAAGTATTTTGATACAATACAAATAGTTGAAGTTAATTTTACGAAAGAAAAAAAGGCGGATTATGGGAGTGTGTGACTTGAATTATTGGTTTGGCCATGCAGATAAAGAATTGGATCTGCCACATTAGAATTCACAATCAAAGGTGTCTCCGCATCCAATCAACACGTAAGTCTCCTACCTAGGAAGGATAGGCTGGTTCACTTGAGGAGAATATTTTCTATGATCATACCCCACCATGTCATCCATGAACAGGCTCCGTAAGATCCCATAGAGTAGAAATGGAATAAGTCATGTGACATGATCCAATATTACACTTACCCTTTTTTATTATAGTATGGAAATGCATTCATTTTCTTTGCATCGATTGTGATCCGCAATACTATCGGAGTAAAAGAAGGGATCTAAGGAAAAATGTAGGCTAAACTTTTTTATTTTTTATTAGTAACAAGTAAATATTTTGTTTGGAGGTAAGAAACTTGCGATATTGGGGGGATAAACACCAACTAATCAAGAGACATGAGACAATCCAGAAAGCAATTGATCATGATCAAATTTGTAAGCCCACTTGGATATTGAGCATTTACCCATAAGAATAGGATTCTTTTCAATGAGTAGTTCTAGATCCAACTTCGGAAAAGATAATATGATAAAGCTTTTCTTGCCTAGAGTCATTGAGTCATTATATACCATAATTCTATTATGGATCTTCCGCGGTCTTATTTCTTTCATTCTTGCTCGAGCCGGATGATGATAAATTCTCATGTCCGGTTCCTTTGGGGGATGGATCCTAAAGAGTTCGCCTATCCCAATAACAAAGAAACCAGACTTAAATGATCCTGTATTAAGAGCTAAATTAGCTAAAGGGATGGGACATAATTATTACGGGGAACCCGCATGGCCCAATGATCTTTTATATATTTTTCCAGTAGTAATTCTAGGTACTATTGCATGTAATGTAGGTTTAGCGGTTCTCGAGCCATCAATGATTGGTGAACCGGCGGATCCATTTGCAACTCCTCTGGAAATATTACCTGAGTGGTACTTCTTTCCCGTATTTCAAATACTCCGTACGGTACCCAATAAGTTATTGGGCGTTCTCTTAATGGTTTCTGTGCCAACAGGCTTATTGACAGTACCTTTTCTAGAGAATGTGAATAAATTCCAAAATCCCTTTCGTCGCCCAGTAGCTACGACCGTTTTTTTAATCGGTACTGCAGTAGCTCTTTGGTTAGGTATTGGAGCAACATTACCCATTGATAAATCTTTAACTTTAGGTCTTTTTTAGGTATTTTTTGATTCATTCAACCGTGAAGTACCGTGCATAGGTATCTAGGAAATAGTTACTTCCAAGTGAATCTTCCCTAGATACCTAAAATCCATTTTATTATGATCCATTTCGCGAAAATATAGATTGTACCAAAGATGCTAAATTGTTTTCTTTTTTTCTTTTTATTCTAACTCGAAAAAGAAGAAGAACAAAAAATTGTAATGGATTTAAAACGAGAGCTTATTCTTAAGTAAATCCATTGGTAGATACTTCTCTAGAGTGTCCCATATCTGTTTTCTATCTTCCATACGAAAATTTTCAATTCTCATAAGATCTTCTTCAGTCTTACTCAAAAGGTCCAATAGTGTATGTATATTGGCCCTTTTGAGACAATTATACGTTCTAGAAGGCAATTCTAATTGATCAATAAAAATACAATTCAATGGAATTCCTTTTTTGTTTTTCTTTAGATTAGTTAATCTTTTTTGAAAAGTAAAAAGGGGCGGAGTAAACCTGTTTTTATTTTCTTCGAAACTCGTTCCCTCTTCCTCCGCGTGTAGAAAAGGGAGGAATAAATCAATCAAATTACGAGAAGCCTCATAAAGCGCTTCTTTAGGGGTTAAACTTCCATTAGTCCATATTTCTAAAAAAAGTATCTCGTGTTTTTCATTTCCATTCCCACAAGAAAAAATACTATAATTCACATTTCGAACAGGCATGGATACAGCATCTATAGGATAACTTCCATCTTGATAGTTCTTTCTGAGTTCTGTCTGATATCCACGATCTCTCTTTATCTGTAACTCAATACAAAAATTAATGGGCTCTGTCAAGTTAGCTATAGGTTGTGCCGTATCAACGATTTCTACGGAAGGTGGTAAGATTATATCTTGAGCAGTTATGTACCTAGGACCTTTGACGCAAATTGATGCGTCTCTAACTCCATAGAGATTACTTCTCAATACAATTTCTTTCAAATTTAGTAAAATTTCTTGTACGGATTCTTCAATACCTGCTATTGTAGAATATTCGTGTGGCACGCTCCCAAATTTTGCCCGTGTGATACATGCTCCTTCTATTTCTCCAAGTAAAGCTCTTCGCAAGGCAATACCGACGGTGTCCGCTTGACCTTTTTTAAGCGGGGACAGAATGAAACGACCATAATAAAGACGCTTACTATCTACTCTTGATTCAACACACTTCCACTGTAGTGTTTGAGTGGATCCTGCTACCTCCTCTCGAACCATAATAGACTAGTATTATTATTTGATCATTGAATCGTTTATTTCTCTTGAAAACGGATTAATTCTTTTACAGGCGTCTTTTTTTAGGCGGTCGACATCCATTATGCGGCATAGGTGTTACATCGCGTATACAACTTAATCGCACACCGCTTTTAGCAATGGCTCGTAATGCGGCATCTCTTCCACTACCAGCGCCCTTTACCATAACTTCTGCTCGTTGCAAACCTACTGTACGAATAGCATCTACTGCTGTTCTTTGACCAGCATAGGGTGATGCTTTTCTTGAGCTTTTGAATCCACAAGTACCTGCGGAGGACCAGAAAACCACCCGACCTTGCGGGTCCGTAACAGTTATAATGGTATTGTTGAAACTAGCTTGAACATGAATAACCCCTTTTGTTATTCTACGTGCACTTTTCCGTAGACTAAAACGTGCATTCCTACGTAAACCAATACGCACTTTCTTACGTGAACCTATTTTTGGTATAGCTTTTGCCATATTTTATTATCTCATAAATATGAGTTAGAAATAACAAAAAGAAAAAAAGATACAAAGATATCCGTTTCCGGGTAAAATATACCCTTTACTTTAATTATTTAAAATTCTTTTATTTAGAATTGGAACATTTCCGCGGGTACTTTTTTATTTTAGAGAAAGTAAAGTTCTTTTTCGAAAGATTACCCCTGTCGTTGTTTATGCTTCGGATTAGAGCAAATGACTCTAATTCGTCCACGCCTACGAATCAGTCGACATTTTGTACAAATTTTACGAACGGAAGCTCTTATTTTCATATTTCCGTATCCTTTCTTAAACTATGAATCTAATATTTTGGAAAAAATAAGTCTCTTCGCTTGAATTTTTGAACTTCAAATTTATTACCCTAGAAAAAAGAAAACCCTAATCCTTTGAATCTTCGCTATCTTTCAAATCTTCGATATCTTTCGAGTCTTCGATACGCTTCGAATCTTTATGGGGAAGTCTATAAATTATACGTCCCTTGCTGGAATCATAACGACTTACTTCAATTTTGACCCTATCCCCCATCAGTATTCGTATAGAACTAGAGCGGATCTTTCCTGAAATATAGCCCAGGATGATGGTGTCATTCTCTAGCCGAACGCGGAACATTCCATTGGGTAGGGCTTCCGTAACTAAACCTTCGAAAGTGACTTTTGCTTCTCTCGGGTTTTTTTTTTCTCTCCTATTTTTTTTTTCTGTCATATTTTTTTCTCCTATTTTTCTATTTTTATTTTCAAAATAGGAAGGTCGAGATAGAATTCGGGCACTATAGTCGGAGCGATTACCATATATAACATAAGACTTCTCCCCCAATTCTGTTTAGTCGAGCCTCTCGATCTGTCATTATCCCTCGAGAAGTAGAAAGAATAGCAATTCCCATTCCACCCAAAACTTTAGGAATTCCTTGATAGTTGGTATAAATTCGTAAGCCGGGTCGGCTGATACGCTTTAAAAAGGTTCTTGTTCTATATATTCCTTTTCTAGTCTTTCTCTTTTGATGTCGCAAAGTTGAAACCAAGAAATATCTGTTACGTTCCTGATGTTTCCGAACACTTTCAATAAAACCCTCTCGTAGAAGTATTTTAACAATGTTTTCGGTAATATTTGTAGATATTACTCGAACTGTTCCTTTTTTATTCATGTCCGCGTTTCTTATAGAGGTTAGTAAATCCGCAATAGTGTCCTTGCCCATAAGACTCTAATTCTAGGTTCCTCCAAATTGTTCTATAATCAACATGTTTTCTTTTTTTTTGCTTTTCATTTTAAATTTTAAAACATATACGTAAAACACAATCTACTAACTACTAAATTTATTCTCTGATCTAAATTTCACCTACTAGTATTTATAATACTTCAGGAGCTAATGAAACTATTTTGGTAAAATTCAATTCTCTCAATTCCTCAGCAATCGCGCCAAAAACTCGAGTTCCTTTTGGATTTCCTTTTTGATCAATTATAACCGCTGCGTTGTCATCATAGCGGATTATTATACCGTCTTCACATTTGAACTCTTTACATGTACGTACAATTACAGCTCGAATTACTTCGGATCTTTCTAGGGGCATTCGGGGCAATGCGTCTTTGATTACAGCAACAATAACATCACCAATACGAGCATATCGCTGATTACCTGCAGCTCCTATGACTCGAATACACATCAATTTTCGAGCTCCACTATTATCTGCTACGTTTAAAAGGGTCTGAGGTTGAATCATATTATTTTGATTTCCATTTGTTATTTCAATGCAAAAGGATGAAAGAAATATTGTCTTTTCAGAAAGAAAAAAAGGGCGTTTTTTTATCTTCAATACTCCTTTGAGTTTTAGGGGTTCTATATTTCTAATCGAATAAATTGACTTCGTATAGGCATTTTACTGGCAGCTATGGAGATAGCTGCTCTAGCTACAGTTTCGGATACCCCCCCCATTTCATAAAGTATACGACCTGGTTTAACAACGGCTACCCAATATTCGGGGGACCCCTTTCCTGAGCCCATACGTGTTTCCGTCGGTCTTAGTGTAACGGGTTTGTCGGGAAATATACGTACCCATATTTTTCCACCACGACGTGCATATCGTGTTATTGCTCTTCGTCCTGCTTCTATCTGTCTCGCCGTGATCCAAGCAGGTTCAAGTGCTTGAAGAGCATATCTACCAAAACAAATACGATTGCCTCGGCAGGATTTTCCTTTCATTCTTCCTCTATGTTGTTTGCGAAATCTGGTTCTTTTGGGGTTATAGTCGATGGTTCTTTCTTAGTTCCATCTCTACTGCAAAACTGGACATGAGAGTTTCTTCTCATCCAGCTCCTCGCGAATGAAATGAGAAAGCGTGCAAATTTCTCTAATTCCATAATATTCAAAAATATTAGGGAGAGATCCACATTAATAGATAAATAATAGAAAAAATTAGGTTTTTTTTATATTTATTATTCAATTTGTTAAAATCGAAAAATCTATAGTCAAAAAAAAAAGAAGATCTAGAATATATCTAGATGTGTGTGTCTATATTATCTAAATTCTATATTTTATAGATGATGTAATCCTTAAAATATCTTTATTTTTACTCTTATTGAATAATGGTAATGGTAAAGTATTCTAATTTAAAAAGGATTTCGCGGGCGAATATTTACTCTTTTCTGTCTTATTTGTTAATTTATAACCTTACCAAATAAGACAATTTTTTTGGTTTGTTCCGCCATCCTACCCAATGAAGTATTAGGATTCTTTTCAATAAAATCCTATGGAATCATAGGTTCTGTCGTTCCCACTGCCTCTCCTTGAATGGTTAGGTCTGAATTCCACAATGGAGCTTCCAAAAAATTTCTTTCCCAGTTAATTTTCTCAGTTTTATTAACCAGGATGGCTCTTTATTATTGCTTTAAATTTCTAGTTCTTGTTTCAAGTTACGTTACGATTTCTAATTCTCTATTTTTTTTTATTATATTGATGCTTTATCACATTGCTTTTTATGATGCAATTCATAGACCATACATATTGGAATCCTATATCTTACTTAATCCCTCTTCCTTCTTTCTATCATCCCTCCCTTTATCCGCATCCCTTTAGTTTTCCTTCACAACCTAGAATCTCATTTCTTTTTTAGAGAAAAAGCAGTTGCTACAACTATATGATAGATCCACTCATTTATGATAGAGATATTTATTCATATAGTGACTGTTTCTTAGTTAGGATCTCGACAATACGAAGCAATAGGTTGGTTATTAGTTAATTTTCTATAATTACTAAGTTTTTTTCTTAAAAAAAAAATAACGAGTCACACACTAAGCATAGCAATTATATTAAATGATTTATCAATTTTCATTAAATCTTATAGAAAGAAAGAGGTAGAATTTCTTGTTTTTTTCAGGGATTTCAGGAAAAAAGATCTCTTGTCATTTTTTATTCTATCACTGGACAGAATGCGAAGAGAAGATTAGTTATTCTTCGTCTACGAATATCCAAATTTTTACACCTAATACTCCATAGATAGTTCGAATTGGATAGCAGCAATAATCAATTTTAGCGCGAATTGTTTGGAGGGGGAGTCTACCCTTTTTGATGCATTCGGCACGTGCAATTTCTTTTCCTCCGAGACGACCCGCAATTTTGACTTTGACTCCCCTTATATCCGCTTTTTTAGTTAATTCAATGGCTTTTTTCATTGCCTTTCGGAATGAAACTCTATTTTTTAATTGGAAAGCTATATATTCTGCCAGAATGTTAGGTTCTCTATAAGGCTCTTTCACTTTTTCGATAGAAATATTAAGTCTTTGGTTTACAGAGTGAATTTCCTTTTGTAGATCTTTCTCTAATTCTTCGATTACTCCTTTTTTCTTTAATAAATTAGGGAATCCAATATGGATTATGACGTGGATCGTATCGATTTCTTTTTGAATTTCTATACGTGTAATTACTTCAGAACTTGAACCTGAGTCCGTTTTTCTATTATGTGTAATTACTTCGGAACTTGAGTCTGATTCTATTTTTCTATTCGAGCCCTTTTTCCTATTCTTTTGTATATAGTTCTTGATACAATTCCTTATTTTTTTATCTTCCTGTAAACCTTCAGAATAATTTTTTGGTTGTGCGAACCAAAAGGAATGGTGTTTTTGGGTTGTACCAAGTCTGAAACCGAGTGGATTTATTTTTTGTCCCATATTTTTCTATTCTATATTTTTTTAGTGGGAATTGAAATCTTAGATGAATCTAAAGGTTATTTAGATTTCTTTACTATATTTAATACAATTGTTATATGACACATGCTTTTTTTTATGGGAAAACTACGTCCTCGAGCCCGAGGTCTAAATTTTTTCATAATAGTACTCCTACTGACTTCGGCTTTAGTAATGAATAAATTCGCTTTGTCGAAATCCCTATAATGAGTAGCATTTGCTGCTGCTGAATAAACCAACTTTAAGATGGGATAAGATGCTCGATAAGGCATGAGGTTCAGTATCATAACAGTTTCTTCGTAGTAACGCCATCGAATCTCATCAAGAACTCTTTGTGCTTTGAAAACAGACATATGTATACGTTTTTGTGCTTTGAAAACTCGCTCAAACTTAAGTAAACGATCGGTTGGCACTTTCCTTGC